ATTAAGAATTTCATCTTTGGACCAAAAACAGGCAAGGGGCGGAATACCACAAAGAGAAAGTGTACCTAATAAAAAAGAAGTTTTTGTAATCGGTACATGTTTTCTTAAACCACCCATAAGAACCATATTCTGACTTTTATCTGGTGAATATCCAACAACAGCTTCCATCGAATGAATAATGGATCCAGATCCTAAAAACAACAATGCTTTCGAATAAGCATGAGTAATCAAATGAAACAAAGCAGCTCGATAAGAACCCATACCTAAAGCTAACATCATATAACCCAATTGAGACATTGTAGAATAAGCTAAGCCTCTCTTAATATCTTTTTGAGCAAGAGCTAAGGTAGCTCCTAAAAATAATGTTATTATACCTATCAAAGATATTATATTTAATATATAAGGTATAACTATAAAAAGAGGAAGAAGACGAGCTACAAGAAAAATTCCTGCTGCTACCATCGTAGCAGCATGTATAAGAGCCGAAATAGGGGTAGGTCCTTCCATGGCATCGGGTAACCAGACATGCAGGGGAAATTGGGCGGATTTAGCAACTGCACCGGCAAATAATAGGAGGGCACATAAAGTAACAAATAAAGGATTAACTTCATTATTATAAACCAAGTTATTAAATATTTCAAACAAATTCCGAAATTCAAAACTACCCGTTATCCAATAAAAACCTAAAATTCCTAACAATAACCCAAAATCCCCGACACGATTAGTTACAAACGCTTTTTGACAAGCATTTGCCGCACTGGGTCGGGTGAACCAAAACCCTATTAATAGATAAGAACACATTCCAACCAATTCCCAAAAAATATAAATTTGTATTAAATTCGAACTAGTAACTAATCCCAACATTGAAGTATTGAAAAAACTCATATAAGCAAAAAATCTCACATATCCCCGATCATGAAACATATAATTGTCACTATAAATAAGAACCATAATGCCAACACTAGTAATTAATATTGACATAATAGAAGTAAGTGGATCAAGCAAGTAGCCAAACTCTAAAGAAAAATCATTATTGATGGTCCAAGACCATACATATTGGTAGACAGAATTGTTATTTATTTGATGAATAAATAAAAGAGCTGAAAAAACCATAACTAAACTTAATAATAAAACACTGGGAAAAGCCCACATACGACGAAGGTTTTTGGTTGCCTTTGGAAAAAGTAGAAGTCCTGCTCCTATTAACACAGGAACTGGAAGTGGAATGAACGGTATGATCCATGAATATTGATATGTATATTCCATAAAAAAAAAATGATCTTAATTAATTGTTTCTAATTCACCGGTTCTTATTTCTTTTCTTTTGAAAGTGATCGATTAATAAAAAAAAATTAAGACATATAAAATAAAACTTAAATAGAATTTTCCGGCCTTAATTTTTTGGAATCTTTCCAAACTACTTTAAATATTTCAAATTAAGGTGAAGAGTTAGGCTTGGTCACATGATATGAACAAGTTATGAATGGAATAAAAGACATATTTTTATATTATTTTATTAGTAATATTGAATTTTTAATATGAAATTAAAATTCTTAAGTAAAACTTTATGAAAATAAAAATGAAAAATTCCGTTTTCCGTTTTCGGTTATTACAACAATTTTTTTCTATCTTACAGATATCTTATATCTTACAATAATTTATTTACATCTATAGAGCAAGAATAAATAATGACCGCAAAATATAGTATTTTATATGAATCATAAGGTTCATAATTTGACTAATAAAACCTATTTACCATTCCTATAAAAAAACTTTTTTGAAGTTTTGTTCGATTATTCCTAATCATTAACAAATTTTTTTAGAACGAATTGATTGTCTTAAATTACAATTAAGAAAATCTATTGGTAGTAAAGGTTAATAAAATGGCTTTTAGAAAATTTTGTATTTTGTGTACTTTAACCGATTAATTACTAGTCTCATTCGAATTTGAAAATAAAAAATTAAGTATACTCTTTATTCGAACTTGACCTATTTAATTACTATAATAAATAGAAAAGTTTAAAAATTACGTAGGAAGGACGTTGTTTTTTTAACCTATCAATGTCTTTGATTACATGAAGAATGTAACATGAAAGGAAACACCCAACCCTCTCTTTTTTATCAACTTCAATTTTTTCGGTTCGGCATAGTAGATCTTGTAGATCTTATTGTTCTTTCTAATATTTTAGACGATTTTTCAATAGATCTTTTACTTTTATTATGAGTATTATGAGGGGAGTGTAATTTAGAGAATAACTAGATCAAGATATAGTAAAGAACAATTGATTTTGAACAATAGATGTCTTTCACATCCAACCGACAAACCTATTTTAATTTTTAAATGGCAGTTCCAAAAAAGCGTACCTCTAGTTCAAAAAAACGTATTCGGAAAAATATTTGGAAAAGGAAAGGGTATTGGGCAGCACTGAAAGCTTTTTCATTAGCGAAATCTCTTTCTACCGGTAACTCAAAAAGTTTTTTTTGTGTGACAAAAAAATAAAAATAATCTAAATCGATCTAATTCGAAAAAAGTCTAATTTTTTTTTAGTAGAAATAAGAATTAGGTTGTCTACTGAATTCAAAAAATGAATGGTATTCTTTTGTTTGAAAAAAGAATAAACGCAAGCACAGGGGTTCACCTTTGTTTTTAGTATGCTTTATCATTTTCAAGATGGGGATTTTAACATTCCCCATCAGCTTGATTCGAAAATCCGTTTTAATTTTATTAGTTCTGTTCTCTGTTCCTGGATTAAATTCAAAATTCTCTAGTTTCAAACGTTCTGTTTTATTTTCAGAAGACCAAAAACTAATAAACTATGAAAGGAAAAACCCCATTTTTAGTTAAGTTAAAAAATGAGTACCCTGAAACGCCAATAATAAATAACTAATAAACAAAATGCTAAGATAATAAAACTAAGCAATATGCAATAGTATTAACAAAAATGTTTATTATTTATTAAATTAAATGCTAAATTTTGAAACAAATTTTTAGGCATCAATTTGAGCGTCTCCTAAAAAACTATTGAATTAACCCTGTGAATCTCGACGATTGAATAAAAAAAGGTTATTATGATTTCGAATAAGCCGCTATGGTGAAATCGGTAGACACGCTGCTCTTAGGAAGCAGTGCTAGAGCATCTCGGTTCGAGTCCGAGTGGCGGCATGGCTTTTACTAATACTAAAAGAGTAAAGTAAGTCCTATAATAAATTCAATTCCCGATTTCAATTCCTATAATTGAGGGAGCTCCTTTTAATAATTTTTATGATATTTTCAACTTTAGAACATATATTAACTCATATATCCTTTTCGATAATTTCAATTGTAATTACAATTCATTTGATAACTTTATTAGTCGATGAAATCGTCGGATTATACGATTCATCAGAAAAAGGGATGCTAGTTACTTTTTTCTGCATAACAGTATTATTAATTACTCGTTGGATTTATTTTGGGCATTTACCATTAAGTGATTTATATGAATCCTTAATTTTCCTTTCGTGGGGTTTTTCCATTATTCATATGATTCCTTATTTAAAAAAAAATAAAAACTATTTAAGCGCAATAACCGCGCCAAGTGCTATTTTTACCCAGGGTTTTGCGACTTCGGGTCTTTTAACTGAAATCCATCAATCCGCAATATTAGTACCCGCTCTACAATCCCAGTGGTTAATGATGCACGTAAGTATGATGGTATTGGGCTATGCAGCTCTTTTGTGTGGATCATTATTTTCACTAGCTCTTCTAGTCATTACATTTCGAAAATCCATAAGTATTTTTAGTAAAAGCAATAATTTTTTAACTTTAACGGAGTCCTTTTCCTTTGGTGAGATTCAATACGTGAATGAAAAAAACAATGTCTTACAAAACACTTCCTTATTGTCTTATCAGAATTATTATAGGTATCAATTAATTCAACAATTGGATCGGTGGAGTTCTCGCATTATTAGTTTCGGTTTTATCCTTTTAACCATAGGTATTCTTTCGGGAGCAGTATGGGCTAATGAAGCATGGGGATCCTATTGGAATTGGGATCCAAAAGAGACTTGGGCATTTATTACTTGGACCATATTTGCGGTTTATTTACATATCCGAACAAATAAAAATTTTGAAAGTGTAAATTCTGCAATTGTAGCCTCAATGGGCTTTCTTATAATTTGGATATGCTATTTTGGAGTAAATCTATTAGGAATAGGCTTGCATAGTTATGGTTCATTTACATTTCCGTCTAATTAATAGATTACTTGACGACTAGAAGCATAGGACAGTAACAGCAGAATATGAAAACCTCATGTAAAGCATCAAGAACCATTTGAATCATTCCATTTCCATTACTTGATTCAAATGGTTCTCGAAAATATCAAAAATATCTGGTTATATGATTATAATAGAATTTCTATTTTTTTATTTAACTTAAGAGCAGAAAAATACTTTTTTTTAGTGTACAATGAATTATTTTTAAAATCAGCAGATTTTTTTTATTCACAAAAACTATCTAGAAAAATAATTCGAAATAATAGCTTCGACCTTGTCAACTGATAATGAGAAAACGAAGTCGGGATAAATACCAATACCTATGACAGGTAAAAGGATAGAAATAGAAACAAATAACTCTCGCGGTCCAGAATCATAAAAATAAGATTTTTTTGCATTAAAAAGTTTGTATCCATAGAACATCTGGCGTAACATAGATAATGAATAAATAGGAGTTAATATCATTCCAATTGCCATTACAAAAGTAATTAATATTTTTGTCATTAAAAGATATTTTTGGCTAGTAAGTATTCCAAAAAAAACTATCAATTCGGCAACAAAACCGCTCATGCCCGGTAATGCAAGCGAAGCCATTGATAAGATACTGAAAGTCGTGAATATTTTTGGAATTGCGATAGCCATTCCACCCATTTCGTCGAGATAAACAAGTCGTATTCTATCATAACTTGTTCCGGCCAAGAAAAAAAGCGCAGCACCAATAAATCCGTGCGAAATTATTTGTAAAATGACCCCATTGAGCCCTGTATCGCTTATAGAACCAATTCCTATAATTATGAAACCCATATGAGATACAGAGGAATAGGCTATTCTTTTTTTTAAATTACGCTGACCAGGAGAAGTTGAAGCTGCATAGATTATTTGAATGGTGCCTACTATCATCAACCAGGGAGAAAATATAGAATGAGCATGGGGTAATAATTCCATATTGATACGAACCAATCCATACGCTCCCATTTTTAATAAGATTCCGGCCAAAAGCATACAAGTACTATAATGTGCTTCTCCATGGGTGTCTGGTAACCATGTATGTAAGGGTATGATCGGTGATTTGACAGCAAAAGCAATAAGAAACCCAATATAGAATATTATTTCGAGTGCTACAGGATACGATTGATTAGCCGATGTTTCAAAATTTAATGTTGGTTCATTGGAACCATATAAACCAATACCTAGAACTCCTATTAATAAAAAAATGGAACCTCCTGCAGTGTACAAAATGAATTTTGTAGCTGAATACAAGCGTTTCTTTCCTCCCCACATGGATAGAAGTAGATAAACGGGAATTAATTCTAACTCCCACATGATGAAAAAAAGTAAAAGGTCTTGAGAAGAAAATGGTCCTATTTGACCGCTATACATTGCTAACATTAGGAAATGGAATAGTCGGGAATCTCGAGTAACGGGCCAAGCGGCTAAAGTAGCTAAAGTTGTGATAAATCCTGTTAATAAAATGGGTCCTATAGAAACTCCATCTATTCCGAGTCTCCAGTAAAAATCAAAAAAATTTATCCATTTATAATTCTCCGTTAGTTGCATTAACGGATCAGCCAATTGGAAACGATAAGCGAATGCATAGGTTGTTAGAAGGAGCTCTAATATGCATATACATATAGTATACCACTTAATTACCTTATTTCCTTTATGAGGAAGAAAGAAAATTAAGGAACCTGCGGATATTGGCAAAACTACAACTAGTGTTAACCAAGGAAAATTATTCATGGTAAAAACAAAATAAACTTGGGCCAGAAAAACCCGTGCTCGAAATATATCTATTTTGAGCGCGGGTTTTTGTCGGTAAAGGTAAAAAAAATCAAATGTATTCGAGTAGGGTTTTCTGGAACGTATTAATAAGCTAGACCCATACTTCGAGTTGTTTCATGCCATAAATAAACGCGAACACTCAAGAAATCCGTTGGACAGGCGGATTCACATCTCTTACAACCAACACAGTCCTCGGTTCTTGGAGCAGAAGCGATTTGCTTAGCTTTACATCCGTCCCAAGGTATCATTTCTAATACATCGGTTGGGCAGGCTCGTACACATTGAGTACACCCTATACATGTATCATAAATCTTTACTGAATGTGACATTGTATCTATAAATTTTTGAACGTCAGAAATTTTCGATCTAGCAAACTTGTAAATGAATCATATATTTAAACACCAGATGAATCAATAATTTACCAGAAATTTTGAAGCAATCCACTTCTGGATCGACTCATGCGATAGAGCCAAGATACTTTGATTTCTTACATTTTAACAAATATGGATTAGATTTAATGTATGGTCATCTTAATTCGAATTCAATTTATGAATATTCTAATTTCTATGATATGATTAATACTATTTATTCAATTTATTCATTAATACTATTTATTCAACAAATTCGATTGATTGATACGAGTTGATTTTCTGTTACGATAAATTGACGAAACAATAGCCGGTCCAATAGCGGCTTCAGCGGCGGCAATAGCTATAACAAAAATTGAGAAAATATTTCCTTTTAATTGACGGCTATCAAAAAAATCGGAAAATGTTACGAAATTTATATTAACCGCATTCAGTATCAGTTCAAGACACATAAGGGCTCTAACCATATTTCGGCTCGTGATCAATCCATAGATACCGATAGAAAATAAGTAGGCACTCAAAACAAGTACATGCTCGAACATCATTGACTAACTCCTTATCAATTTTGATTCATTTCAATATGAACTGAACAACAATTCAACAGATTCAATTGACTAGAATATAAAGTCCCGAACAAAAGAATATATTGTATTTGGTAATAGATTATTTTCATTTTGGGTTTTATACATAACCAATTTTAAAATTGAAGATAAAAAAATGGAAGAACACGGAACGGAGTTGAATTTGATTCAATTTTGAATTCTAGAGATTTTTTACTGACGCGCTACAGCAATTGCGCCTATTAAAGCAACTAAAAGAATTATTGAAATGAATTCAAATGGAAGAAAAAAATCTGTTGATAAATGAATTCCAATTTGTTGACTATTACTTATCAAATCTTGTTCTAGAATCTGGTTTGATCTTGTAGTCCAAATAATACTGTACCATGACGTATCTGTAATAGTAATCATTAATAAAACAAAAATACTTGTACAAATTGACAAAGTAACCCCATCGCCAACGGTCCAAAGATTAAAATCTTTGTAATAATCTGAACCATTCATGAACATCACAGCAAAAACAATTAAAACATTTATAGCTCCCACGTAAATAAGAAGTTGTGCGGCAGCTACAAAATAGGAGTTTAATAGAATATAGACTAAGGATATACAAACAAGAACCAGTCCCAATGAAAAGGCAGAATAAATGGGGTTGGTAAATAATACCACACCTATACTGCCTAGTATAAGACCCGATCCCAGAAAGACTAAAAGAAAATCATGTATTGGTCCGGGCAAATCCATTATATTAAAATAAGAGATAAATAAATCGAAATGTTTTTCATGACCTTATTGAGACCCGACCAGAATTTTTTTTTGCTAAATTACTAATTAAATCCTAAGGGATATGACTAAACAATTATTGGGCTAATTTTATTCTTTATCTGAAGGAGTAGTTCTAATCCGAAACTTTCTATTTCAAAATATATACCGATATATTAATTAATAGATTTTCAATACTCGGTTATTACCAAACAATCAATAGGTGGAATTTTTAGTTATTGACCAAACAAAATGAAAGAACTCCTAATTTCTTTAAATTAGATTAATTAGATTAAAATGAAACGTTAGTATTGTTAAAGTAATTGGACATTGTTCTATAATCAACAATTATTTTTTATTTGAGGCGAATTAAAAATTGTTCGAATTGTATAATCGTCAATTACTGACATTGGTAAACGACCCAAAGCAATTTGATTATAATTTAATTCGTGACGATCATAAGTAGAAAGTTCGTATTCTTCAGTCATGGATAAGCAATTTGTTGGACAATACTCAACACAATTACCACAAAATATACAGATTCCGAAATCAATACTGTAATTAAGTAATCGTTTCTTGCGAATATCAGTTTCCAATTTCCAATCAACAACGGGTAAATCAATAGGACATACACGAACACATACTTCACAAGCAATACATTTATCAAATTCAAAATGAATTCGACCACGGAAACGCTCCGCGGTGATTAATTTTTCATAAGGATATTGAATAGTTACGGGTAAACGATTTGCGTGGGATAAAGTAATCATGAAACCTTGACCAATGTACCTTGCAGCCCGTACTGTTTGTTGACCATAATTCATGAACCCAGTTACCATAGAAAACATATCGTGAATATATGAATAATTTTTTGTTTGTTTATTTCTCTTGTTTGAGACAAATTGTGAATATAGAATATTTCTTTACAGCGAAAAGAGTTGGAAAGAAGTTGTTAATAATAGATTACCGAGAGAAATAGGTAAAAGAAATTTCCATCCCAGATTTAATAGTTGGTCCATTCTTAGCCTCGGCAAAGTCCATCTTGTTGCGATAGGAATGAACAAGAACAAATAAGTTTTAGCCAGCGTAATAAAGATACCAATTGTTGCTACAAAGACTCCGCCCAGTTTATTTATTTCAAAAAACTCAGAAACATATATGTCCGGAATAGATATATTCCAACCTCCCAAGTAAAGAACTGTTACAAATAATGAAGAAACTAATAGATTTAGATAGGAAGCAACATAAAATAAACCAAATTTGATACCCGAATATTCGGTTTGATAACCTGCTACTAATTCTTCTTCTGCTTCTGGTAAATCAAAAGGTAATCTCTCGCATTCTGCTAGGGAAGAGATTAGAAAAATGATAAACCCTATAGGCTGACGCCACAAATTCCACCCCCACAAACCATATTTTGATTGCGCCTCAACTATATCAATTGTACTTGAACTGTTAGATAATTATAGTCGGTGATACCATCACTGTTACCATCGCTATTACAGAACCGTACATGAGATTTTCACCTCATACGGCTCCTTTTGAAGGCCATAAATAAATATAAGGACCGCTTAAGTATTATTTTATCTTGATATCCTTATAGGATAGATAAGGTCAAACTTTATTGAACGGTCCAAAATTAGACCAATTGAATTCTGTCTGTTATATGTTATAATTATTAGTTTTATATAATATAAATTATAAATTTTAATATTTAATAATATTTAATAATTAAATAAACTAAAAAAAAAAAAACACAAAATACTTCTGAATTGATCTCATCCCTTCTTTAATAATTTAAATTCTTCTTTAAATAAGTAATAATTGAATTCTTCAATAAAATACTTCTTGTAGAAATCTAATTAACCCGTGGGTTTCACTTACGAAAAATAATTCCAATCTTAATTTTTAAATTAAATTATGATACAAATTAAATATATATAAATATAGAAAAATAAAAACTTCATTTTTTTTATTGGAATTAGGTTTCTTTCTCTTTTTTTTCATTCCTATTCTTCTTTCTATTTCTGATAAAAAGAGAGCTTACAAAATAAAGGTTTTTTTCGTTCCAATATAGTTATGTATTTAATTAGTGGATAGGAGCATATTCTGGATTGGAATCGGGTCTTGGGAAGTACTACTTAATCATTTCTACCAACTTTAAGCCCCAATTGTATTCTTTGTTTGTATATTATGTAAAAACGTCCTTGGGGATAATTTACATAATCTCCATTTCCATTACAAATCCGTTACATATCTTGGTGTTTCTAACCATCCACTCGTTTTTGTTCAACCCCCGTTATGGTAATATGTATATGGTAATACATACCAATGATAGTGAAAACTCATTACGGTGGATCTTTTGAGCCCGCTTCAAGTCAGGATGACTAATCAACCAATCTTGGGATAAACGGTCTCTTATGTTTATGTTTATTTCCGCTTAACTCTTTACCTCTTATACATGGAAAATGAGACTCAATATTTTTACTGCAAATTTATATATATAAATTTATATATATTGTAGAAGCTGTTTGCTTTCACTCATATAACTATTTGATTTAATTCTTCAATCCGAATAATGAATAAAAAAATGAGGATATCTTACTCAATTCATTCCACTGCTTTCCTAGAAAGGAAGAATAGAGAAAAGTATATGTCTATATATCAACGAATCACACGTAGAGATATTGATAACACACATAAAGTTAATGGTATTTCATAACTAATTGATTGAGCAGCAGCTCGTAGACCACCTAAAAAGGAATATTTATTATTTGATCCGTATCCTGACATAAGAAGTCCAATGGGAGCAATACTTGAAATGGCAATCCATAAAAAAACACCGATATTGAGATCCGCTAAAACAAGGCGATAACCAAACGGAACTACTAAATAGGTTAATAAAATTGATATAACTGCTATGGATGGACCGATACTGAATAAACGAGTATCTCCTCTAGATGGAAAAAGATTTTCTTTGAAAAGCAGTTTTGTTCCATCGGCTAGAGCTTGAAGAACTCCCAAAGGCCCGGCGTATTCAGGTCCAATACGTTGTTGTATTCCCGCGGATATTTCTCTTTCTAACCATACAATTACCAGCACGCCTATTGTGATTCCCAATACAAGAGTCAAAATAGGAATAAGTAACCATATAATTCCATAGACCTCTTTTAAAAATTCCAATCTAAAAAAAGAATTGATAGCTTCTACTTCTGGTGTATCAATTATCATTTCAACGATCAACTTCTCCCATAATGATATCTATACTACCTAGTATTGTCATAATATCAGCCAATTTCATTCTTTTAACTAACTGAGGAAGGATTTGCAAATTGATAAAACCTGGCGGTCGAATTTTCCATCTCCAAGGAAACCCACTCCGATCCCCTATTAAAAAAATCCCTAATTCCCCTTTTGGGGCTTCAACTCTCACATAAAGTTCTTGTTTCGGCAATTCAAATGTAGGAGAAGGTTTTTTACTAATAAAGCGATATTCAAAATCATTCCATTCGATATTCCTTTCTCGATCAAAGTATCGGATTTCTAAATTCTCGTATGGTCCCCCCGGAATTCCTTCGAGAGCCTGTTGAATAATTTTTATGGATTCTATCATTTCACCAATTCGGACTAGATAACGAGCTAACGAATCCCCTTCGTTTTGCCACTGTACTTCCCAATCCAATTCGTCGTAACATTCATAATGATCAACTTTACGAAGATCCCATTGTATTCCGGACGCTCGTAGCATTGGTCCTGATAAACCCCAATTTATTACTTCCTCTCGACCAATAATGCCTATCCCCTCTACTCGTTCTAAAAAAATGGGGTTGCGTGTAATAAGTTGTTGATATTCAGCAACTCTTATTAAAAAATAATCGCAGAAATCTAAACATTTATCTATCCAGCCATGAGGTAGATCAGCCGCTACTCCCCCGATCCGAAAATAATTATGCATCATTCTCATACCGGTGGCAGCTTCAAATAGATCATATACTAACTCTCTTTCTCTGAAAATATAGAAAAAAGGGGTCTGTGCACCAATATCCGCCATAAAAGGACCTAGCCATAACAGATGAGAAGCTATACGACTCAACTCCAACATAATTATTCTGATATAGCTGGCTCTTTTAGGGACTTGAATATTTCCCAGCTGTTCCGGTCCATTTACCGTTATTGCTTCTGTAAACATAGTAGCTAAATAATCCCAACGTGTTACATAAGGCAAATATTGTATAATTGTTCGGTTTTCCGCAATTTTTTCCATCCCTCGATGTAAATAACCCAATATTGGTTCACAATCAATAACATCTTCACCATCTAAAGTAATGATAAGTCGGAGAACACCGTGCATTGATGGATGGTGGGGACCCATACTCACTACCATGAGGTCTTTTCTTGTAGCTGGTATATTCATAGGTTTTTCCTTAATTCATTCTTTCATGAATTGCTGAAAACGAAAAAAGTTCATTCAAATTCAAGATCTCGTAAATCAACTAATTCAAAACGCCTCTTCAAACTAACGAGTTTTTAATTCCCGAATATCCAACCGATTAATTAATTCTTTATAACCCATTCTATTTTTCTTTGACAAATAAGATAGCAATCGTTGGCGTTTTCCCAGAATTTTACGTAAACCTCTCTGAGATAAATAGTCTTTTTTGTGTAATTGTAAATGGGAAGTAAGTCTTCGTATCCTATTGGTGAAACTAAATATTTGAAATTCAACAGATCCTCTATTTTCTTCTTTTTTTTCTTGTGAAATAACTGAGATTAACGAATTTTTTACCATAAACTGAACCCCCCCTTTTTTTTTTTATTTTTTATTGTTGGATATCTTTATTGATCAGTAATAATAATGTAACTTGTTTTAGTTTGATATAGACAATAATCTTAATTTCGTTACTAATCTAATTTCTAATTTGATTAAATCAAATTAGAATCTATCGGATTTGAATTTTCAAATTCGATTTGAAAAGGTATACAAAGGTAGACAATATTTTCGGCACTTCCAAAAGACAAAACTGTAGTCCTAAAATCAGAAGATTTTATTGATTCCTTTCTCGATCAAATTAAGATGTCATTGAATTAGTATCATGTAGCACAATGCAATATAAGACAATGGATGTGTGTACCCCTTTGTCGTTATAGAACTGCTGCGATAGGTGAAATATAGAAAAAATGGATTAGGAATTAATTTTCAATCGCGGATACATATGCATCCTTACCATACTGAAACGACTACTATTAGTGCTATCAAACCAATACCGATTCATACAAGCTAAATCTTCTAATCGATAATTGGGCCACAGAAATAACTTTAATTTAATAAGTTGTTTTTTATATACTTTGCTTTTATCCAAAACAGGACTGTTTACCTTATTCCCATTCCCCAATGTTGAATTTTGATGTTTATGTATAGTATTTCTATTCCTAGAATTGAAACAAATTAGAATTCGAAATTCTCTCCGAAGTCTAGGCGATAAAAGATTTTCAGGAACAAACAAATCATAATGATTTTTATCTCTATTTCCAGTCATCTTTTTATATTTGGTAATGACTTCATTAGAATTTTTATTAACATGGGTTTTTTCTTGGTATTTTTGATTAATTGGGGGTTTACTTTCATGAACCAACGAAATACCAATGGTTTGATACATAATAAATTGTCCATCATTTTTTATAGATAGACGAATTGGTTCAATAATCAAAATTCCTCTTTTGATCAATTCTGTAAGAGTTAAATTTTTCTGAATCATCAGAATATCCAGATCCATTTCTCCCCTTTGAATAGAAGATATAGTAATTTCTCTTGGATTGATCAGTCTAAGCAGGAGACAATATACTTTGATGTTATTTATTATTTTTTTATTTAAAAGATCATCCCAGCGTAATTGAAAATGAAAATGTCTTTTTAGTAAGAAATCAAACTCCGCTTTTGTATTATTCTTGTATTGTTTTTTATTTATGTCCGAGCCCATATAATCTTCTTCAATACCTTTTTCTTGGTTTGAAAGAGCGGGTTCAAGGGTTGCTTGGTCCGCGGATTCTTTTTGCTCTTTATTTCGTTCTTTTAATTCAAGAGATTTTTTTTTATTTCCAGCGATGCTTTTGTTTTGAATATCAGTAAGGGTTTCGTTTATATTTGAATCTACAAGAAGTAATTTTATTGGTATCACCCACGGTTTAGTTTTATACAAATTATAAAGTATCAAAAACTCTGGGAAGAGCCAACGTTCAAGATCAGATATTGGACGATTTAGTATTTCTTCATTCATTCCCATCCAATCCAAAAACCGTTTTTGATTAGATAGGTTGATTTTTTGATCTTGATGAATCGTGAGATATAAAAGATCTTTTTTTTTTATTTTATCAATAATTTTATAATTATTAAGTTTAGTCTTAGTAGATTTTTTAGTACTGTTTTGGTCCGTATCAATATTGATCCAGGCTTCGATATCGACTCTCTTTCTAAGACAAAAGTGGATAATTCGCCAATCAAAATATTTTCTATCTAGATTTTTTTCCATATCTCTAATATCATCTTGTACTAGTTCATTGTTGATAGGGATAATAGGAATATCTTCCATCGTATAAAACGATTCTCTTTTTTGTATGTTGGAATTCAAAAAAATCTCTTGATTATTCTTTACGTGTAATGGCAGTTCATAAATTGAAGAGTGGTTCGTATCTTCAGAATTAAGAGATTTATATGCTAATTGATCGTATCTATCTTGTTTTTTAAAGCTATCCTTTTGATTCAATAATGAAGCCATTTCAAAATTCTTTTGTTTTTCTTTTTCGTAGTGAATAATTTTCGTTTTTTTAGATGAATTGCATAAATCCTTATTTTGATTTAGACAGTGTCTATTTAATCGATTTCGCCATTTTTGTGGTACTAGTTTAGACCATCTAATCTGAGATATATCATATTGAAAATGATTCTTTAACCAATTTTGCCATTGATTTATTCTAGAATTTTGATGATTCTTATGTCTTAATTCAGACTGAAACAGTTCTTGTGTTCCAACAAAACAATCCTTTATTTCATTTTTAATAAAAAGGGCCGCTCCGTTATATTGAACAACAGGTTTTAACTTATCTAAATTAATAAATTTGGTTTGTGATAGTTTGTAAAATACATAAGCTTGTGAAAAGTAGGATAAGTCACAAAAAGTATTTGAATTCTTATTATTAATATTAGTAATATCAAGTACTTTTTTTATAGTAGAAATAAAGTGAATTAAACTTTGATTTGTTTTTTTACTTCGTTCTTGATTTGTTTCATTATTGGGAATGTATTTATTAATAATTTTTTTTATTGATTCAAGAGCTGGTTGTGTATTGATCTTAGGAATATTAATGATCCATAGAAGGATATCTATGTATATCCTTTCAATGAAAAATATTATAAAATAATGGGATTTGCGGATTAATCGACCATTTTTTCTTTTTAATATCTGCCCAATATTTTTTTTTGATTCGAATCTTTTCTCATTATCACTTATTTTGTTAGAACTAATATTTCGATCTCGACTTAGAAATTCTTCCTTTTTTTCATTTGTAATTTTTTCTATTTGATATAGGATTCCGTTTTTTCTATCAGTTAGATCCTGCATTTTTTTTTCTGTCAATGAATAATTTGTCCAATTACGAGGTATAGTTTGACTGGATACTTCATGAATCATAAGATTACTGATTATTGAATCTTTTTTAGTGTTATTCAATGCATACACTTTTGTTTTGCTCAACCCAAAGAGTAAAGTTAGGTTTATTTTTGAGAGTTCTTTTTTTATTTCTTTTAAAAACAGAATGCTTTTAATGACCCGTTTTTTTGTTTCTTTTGAAACATTTAGAAAGAATTTTATTTTTTCTTTAAAAATTTTTAGAATTAGAAAGCATTTCTTTTTCCATTTTCGAAGTTTTCTTTTGAGTTCTTTAAAAACGGGTTCAAAAAATGAAGGTTGTTTTCTGGGAGAATCAAAAGGGAATTCAGCTTCCATTCCAAAAACTGTTAAAAAACAAAAATCATTTGTTGAATCTTTCTTTTTCATTGTATCGTCATAAAGGTTAGATCTGTGCCAAGGTTTCAGACGAAAAGGAAATAGAATCTTAATCTGAATCCCGTCTATTAACCAATTTTTTGGAAATTCTTTTTCTGATAATTGAACACCATTATAGGTACATTTAACATGCATTTCTTTCTTCCAATCCTTTAAATCCTCAGACCATTCAGGAAATTGAAATAAGAGCATCCGGACAATATTTTTAACTATTATCAATGAAGGCAATATAATATATTTTCTAAGAATTGATTGGGTTATTAATAAAAAACCTCTTATTACTTGAGCAAGTAAAATACTATCCCAGGCTTCCGCTATTTCTATACGTATTTTCTCCTTTCTTTTTGCTTCTTCTTTTTTCTCCTCTGCGTTTTTTTTTTCACTTTCTTCTGTGGTTTTCTCTTTATAATTCGAAATTTGTAGTTCCTCATTTGTCCACATCCAATTTTTCAAAATTAGGTTTATACTTTCGTAAAAAGAAAAAAGGGGGGATTTTTTTATTCGGTCCAAAAAAAGGGGGGAATGCACATCTGCCTCAAAGAATTTCCAAGTAACTATTTTGCGTCTTTGAGCACGCATGGAGCCTTTTATTATGTCTCGACGAAAATCCGATTGTTGTGAATAACGTATCAAAGCCACTTCGTCTGTTTGATCAGTATTATTAATTTCTTGAGTATTACTATCAGTATTTTGCTGGTTATCAGTAAAAATAATTACACGTTTGGCTTTTCTTGAGCGAATCTCATGATCCTCTATCGGATGTTCTTCGGCTACTGCCTCCTGTTGTTCCAAATCATTAATTAATTTATATGACCATCGAGGGACTTTTTTCTGGATTTCCTTTAGTGCAATATATATATTTTTTATCGGTTTATCATTGGGAAGAGTTGCATTTGAATCAAATAAAAATTTGAGAATTTTGATTCTATCTTCGGAATCAATTCTTACTTCTTCGGGTTCACTAATTAAAAATGGGTTTTTAAAATAAAAATGTAAACTTGATTTTACATAAAATCTATTGATTAAGTTCAATAAATAATCCATTTGTTTTACGAATGTTTTTTGATCAAATGGATTTCGTTTCTGTTCAAATTCTAGGCGATTAATAATAAGAAGGATACTATGAATCTTATTTATACAAAACTTTTCTATATAATTTTTTTTAGAAATTTCGTTTTTAATTTTAATTGAGAGTGAAAACAGTTTTTTGATTCGTCCGCGATAGGATCCATTTAACAAAGGATCATATATTTTTGGTAAATACTCTTTTTTAATCTTATTATTACATAATCTAGTTCTTTTTTCGAGTACATTCAGAACAACCAATTCCGTAGCGAGAGTTTTAGTTAAATTTTTGTCAAGAGTTTTTATTCTATTTAAAAGGTTTTTGCTTATATTTTTCTTTTTATTTTCATTGTTATAACTCCACTGATTATAAAATTCATTAGAAGGACTTTTTGTCTTTTGGAATAGCAGCGTCTTTCTTTGCATCATTTCCAAAAAAGTTGCCAAACTTGGAGGATACGTAAAAACTATTCTTTCGTTTCCATCACTTTTACATGTATAAAAAAAATATTGTGACATTTCGGTTCTTACAGCATTTTCAAATCTATTGTTTTTTATATAGCGTAACGGACGATTCCATCGTTTAGGGTCGAAAAGAACAGTTACAACAGGTTTTTCAAACCTGAAGAGATCTTTTTTTTCTTTAAAGCT